ATTCCTTGAAGTATCAACTAATCAAGTAAGTAGGATATCAGAAAGAATTACCATATATAACACAAAATTTCTCCACCAATTCTTTCTAATCGAGCCTCTTGATCTGTCATTATACCACGCGAAGTAGAAAGAATTAAAATTCCCATACCGCCTAAAATTCTAGGAATTTGTTGATAGTTAGAATAAATTCGTAGGCCAGGACGACTGATCTGTTTTAAATTTAAAATCTTTTTTCTAGATGATTTTTGCCGATTTTTTCTATGTCGTAAGGTTAAAATCAAAAAAGATTTGTTGCTTTCCCGATGTTTTCTCACGTTTTCAATAAAACCTTCTCGTAAAAGTATTTTAACAATATTTTCAGTAATGTTAGTCGATGCTATTCGAACTGTTACTTTTTTATTCATGTCAGCATTTCGTATCGAGGTTATTATATTAGCAATAGTGTCCCTATCCATGATGAACTAAATTTATTGGTACCTCCGAATTTTAATATAATCAACATTCTCTCTTTTTTTTTTTTTTATGAATATGAATTAGTAAAGAAAAGTATATACCTTAAAAATAATATACTAATTAATCCATATCGATTCCATTTAAATATTCAACTATAAATTATAATACTTCCGGAGCCAATGAAACTATTTTAGTAAAATTTAACTGTCTCAATTCCCGAGCAATCGCGCCAAAAATTCGAGTTCCTTTTGGATTTCCTTCTTGATCAATGACAACTGCAGCATTGTCATCATATCGTATTATCATACCATTTCCGCGCTTGAGTTCTTTACAAGTACGTACAATTACAGCTCTGACCACTTCTGATCTTTTTAAGGACATATTTGGTACTGCTTCTTTGATCACTGCAATAACAATGTCACCAATATGAGCATAGCGTCGATTACCGGTTCCTATAATTCGAATACACAGCAATTCTCGAGCCCCGCTATTGTCCGCTACAGTCAAATGAGTCTGAGGTTGAATCATCATTTTTAAATTCCTTATTTCAATGGAAGAGGCGAAGAAAAAAAAAATAAATATTTTTTGTACATAAAATAAGTTTGAGATTATTTTTTATCCTAAAAAAATCTTTATTAGGTTAATATATTTCTATTTCTATCCCGAAATTATGAATTGGGTTCGTATAGGCATTTTGGACGCTGCTATTGAAATGGCCTTTCTGGCTACATTTTCTGCTATTCCGCCCGTTTCATAAAGTATTCGACCCGGTTTAATGACAGCTACCCAATATTCTGGGGATCCCTTGCCTGAACCCATACGTGTTTCTGTAGGTCTTACTGTAACTGGTTTGTCTGGAAATATGCGTACCCATATTTTTCCACCCCGACGCGCATTTCGTGCCATTGCTCGGCGACCTGCTTCTATTTGTCGAGATGTGATCCAAGCGGGTTCAAGTGCCTGAAGAGCATATTTGCCGAAACAAATACGATTCCCTCGATACGATCTTCCCTTCATTCTTCCTCTATGTTGTTTACGGAATCTGGTTTTTTTGGGGTTATAGTTGATGGTTGTTTTTATCAATTTCAATTCCATCTCTACTACAGAACCGGACACGAGAGTTTCTTCTCATCCAGCTCCTCACGAATAAAAATATTCAATTTAATTGAGATTATTTAATGAATAATTAGGATGTTATCTAATCATGTTATCTAATCTATTAGTAATAGTAATTTATCTATTTTATTTGAATATAGAATGAAACGTCTATATGATATAGATAGTGTATGTAATATATAGAATGAAAATATTGTTTTTTATAATTTTGTAACGAATTCTTTTATTTTTTTTTTTATGTTTTGGATTGTTCCAAATTTAGTAATACAATAAATAAAATAATCCTTTCGCGGGCGAATATTTACTCTTTCAATATAGATTTCATTCATAGAATTAGTGTACAGTCTATTAGTAGTCTTGGTTCCTTCCGCCATCCTACCCAATGAATCGTTTTAATTCCTTTTCAATAGGATTTTATAGATTCACAGATTTCGTCGTTCCCATCGCCTCTCGATTAATGGTTAGGTCTAAATTTTACAATGGAGCTCTTAATCAAATTTTTCGTTTTTGAGTCAAACCTCTCAGTCTTTATTGGCTCGAAGCTCTTTTTTTTTTTTTTATTTTAATAGATTCATTGAATTTTTAATTATGGATGAATCCGTAGTGATGCTTTATTACTTTTTATTATGAGATGTTTCATAGACCTTACATGTTGGAATCATATATCTTTATCTTTGATTGATATTCTTTTTCTTTCTTGCTCTCAAACATCCATTTTTCTATATTTCATTTTTTTGTTTATGCAAATAAAGGGTTTCAGTTGCTACAATGATATGACCAATATATCATATCTTGACTGCTTTTTAGCTTCAGATAGTACGAAGCGATGGCGATAGTTAGTTATTAGTTCGATAGTTATATATAGTTATTAGTTTCTATTATGGGCTTCGCCCGTCTTTTTTTTTTTTGAATCCTAATAAAAAAAAAATTA